CAAAGGACTTTTTTATATAGATGTACTTGATAAAAAAACTAGATTATGCAATGATAAAACTAAAAAGGAATATTTGCAAAAAACACATGATCCTTTATTAAATGGATCCTATCGTGGTATAATAAAAAAAATGTTTTCACCTGAAACTACACTAAATAGTAATAAAAAAATTGATACATAAAATAAATACCAAAAAAGATACGAGGAGATTCGGCCCCCTCCTACATATTTGATACCTTCCCCTACAAAAAAACTTGTAACACCAAAACCATTCGGAATTCCATCAATTATTCGTCTATCAAAAAACGAAACTATTTTGGCCAAATCTCGTACACCCTTAATTATAGATGTTGCGTAAAAAGCATCTATATAACCGCGGTTAGCAGACCAATTATATATGATATTTATTATTTTGTCCCAAAAAATTCTCTTTTGACCTCTTTTATTAAATGAATTAATTAAGTCCAAATTTTTTAACGATGAATAAACGGGTTTATAAAAAAAGAAAGCTATAAATATTCCCCAATAAGCTATACTAACTGAAAAAGTGGCATTTATCCCAAATTCATACCAGTCCATAGAAGTATTCGAATTAGAATGTAAAAGGTTTATAGATGGAGTTAACCATTTAGTTAATATATCCAAATCCATTCCTTCTTGATTGAATGGAATTCCTATAAATCCAATGAAGAAAGTAAACAGAATCAATAAAATTAAAGGAAATAACATCGTATTGTCCGATTCATGAGGATATGCGGAAATATTCTTATTGTCAAAATCAGTAATAGTAATAAAAGATCGCATCATTTTTCTTAAATTTTCATCAATTTGATATGGTTTTTTCGAAAAAAAAGAAGCCCTTTCCTTATTATTCATTGTTAATAAGGTTAATAAAGTAAATTTTTGATTAATCCTTTTCACTCTTTCTTTACCCCATAAAGATATTGAATAAAAAGAACTACTTTTTTTTCCACTGTAATTTTTAAAAAAAAGATGGAAATGTCCCTCAAACGTAAGTAAATAGATTCGAAACATATAAAATGCGGTTAATCCGGCCGTGAAATAAGCGATTATTGCGAAAATTGGCGAATACACCCAACTATCATTAAGAATTTCATCTTTGGACCAAAAACAAGCAAGAGGCGGAATACCACAAAGAGAAAGTGTACCTATTAAAAAAGCAGTTTTTGTAATTGGCACATGTTTTGTTAACCCCCCCATAAGAACCATATTTTGACTTTTATCCGGAGAATATCCAACAATAGTTTCCATTGAATGAATAAGGGATCCGGATCCTAAAAACAATAATGCTTTTGAATAAGCATGAGTAATCAAATGAAATAAAGCAGCTCGATAAGAACCCATACCTAGAGCTAACATCATATAACCCAACTGAGACATTGTAGAATAAGCTAAACTTCTCTTAATGTCTTTTTGAGCAAGAGCTAAGGTCGCTCCTAACAGTACTGTTATTATACCTATAAAAGATATTACATACATTATGTAAGGTATAACTATGAAAAGAGGAAGGAGTCGAGCAACTAGAAAAATACCCGCTGCTACCATGGTAGCAGCATGTATGAGAGCTGAAATAGGAGTAGGACCCTCCATAGCATCGGGTAACCATACATGAAGGGGAAATTGGGCAGATTTAGCAACTGCACCAGCAAATAACAATAAAGCACATAAAATACAAAATAAGGAATTGACCTCATTATCATTAATTAAATTATTGAATATTTCAAACAAATCCTGAAACTCAAAACTACCTGTTATCCAATAAAGACCTAAAATTCCTAATAATAAGCCAAAATCTCCTACACGATTAGTCACAAACGCTTTTTGACAAGCATTTGCGGCAATAGGTCGTGTGAACCAAAAACCTATTAATAGATATGAACACATTCCAACTAATTCCCAAAAAATATAAATTTGTATCAAATTCGAACTAGTAACTAATCCCAACATAGAAGTATTGAAAAAACTCATATATGCGAAAAATCTCAAATATCCTCGATCATGAGACATATAATTATCACTATAAATAAGAACCAGAATTGCAACAGTAGTGATTAACATTGACATAATAGAAGTAAGTGGATCGAGTAAGTAGCCAAATTCTAAAGAAAAATCATTATTAATGGTCCAAGACCATACATATTGATAAATGGAATTACTATTTATTTGCTGAATAGACAGTTTCATCGAAAAAACCATAACTATACTTAACAACGAAATACTCGAAAAAGCCCATATACGCCGAAGATTTTTCGTTGCCATCGGAAAAAATAAAAGGCCAGCTCCTATTAACAAAGGAACTGGAAGTGGAAGGAAAGGTATGATCCATGCATATTGGTATATATGTTCCATAATAGAATAGAAAAATTTTATATTTAATTAATTTTTTTGTTTACGATTCGTAGGCTCGTGCCTCTTTTGAAAGAAGTCAATAAAAAAATCAAGATATATAATAACTTAAATAGCATTTTTTTCATTTTACATTTTCTATTCTATATCAAATATTCATATTGATGTTGAGCATTTTTTTTTAATATTCAAATCACGAAGGTATAATTGGTCAAATAACCAATTTATTAGTAAAAGTTAGTACTTAATTAATAATTATTAAATAAATGAAAAATATTGAAGCCTATGAAGTAGGAAGATAAAAAAATTCCACTTTCATTTCCATTTAAGTCAAATACATATTTAAGAATAAAGGATAACAATTCGACTAAAAAAGACTATGAATCAATAAAATTTACTAAAGATCTAATAAAGTCAATAATGATAAAAAAATTTAAGTATTTTAGTTAATTTATTCTGTAGTTTATTAAAAATTATTGGATTGTCTTTCATTCCAAACAAAATCGGATTTTTTATAGAAAAGAATATCTGTTACTTTACTTTCTAGTTTCTATAAGATAGAATAAAAAAATGTCTCAAATCATGGATCTTTTAAAGAAATTCGTTTATTGGGATCATTTCAATTTGAAAATAAAAAATTCGATGTATTTTCAAAAAAGAATTCCAGTTTTTCAATAATTTGAATTAGTCTTAATCAATTTCGTACAAATTTGCTTTGTTTTATTTTATGGATATTCTATGAAGTAGAATATTTTGTTTCTCCTAATCAAATATTTTCGATTATTTTAAGAGAAATATAGAAAATCGATTTCTAGTTTATAATTATGTTATGCTTTTCTATTTTAAAAAATTTAAAGGTATCGCCTAAAATCTAAATACATAGATAATGAATAGAAAACAAAGATTCGTTTGAACAATAGATGTCTTTCACATCCAATTATAACTAATGAATAATCAATTCAATTTTAAATGGCAGTTCCAAAAAAACGTACTTCAATTTACAAAAAGCGTATTCGTAAAAATATTTGGAAAAAAAAGGGGTATTGGGAGGCGTTAAAAGCCTTTTCGTTAGCAAAATCCCTTTCTACCGGGAATTCAAAAAGTTTTTTTATAGGTAATCAAACCTTGGAATAATCGAAATCGACCTGACTCAAAAAAAATGGTATAACAAATGCTAAATACTTTGCATTTAGAATCAAAATATCTAAAATAAACGATTTAAATTGGGTTGTATTTACTAATTAATGTTTCGAACTATATAAAATTGTAACTTTTTTTCTTATGATATAACGAATAAGAACTCTTATGCCGACCCTAACATAGTCCTTTTTGTTTTTGTTTGAAAAACTATATATAGAGAAGATTTCATCACCTTTCTTTTTTAGTCTATTTTGTCATTTATAAGATGGGGATTTTTTCCCCATCAACCTCTTTGTTTTGTCACAATACAATAAAAAAAAAGTTTTTCCACCTATATAGTATATTTTATAAAAAAGGCAAATAGAAAATGGTTCAATTTGAACTTCCGGAAGTATTGTTTCTCGGAATTGCTATATTATATATTCGTCCATTTGAGATCAATCAAAAAAGCCCTTTACTCTAGTTTAGTTGAATATTATGCGTGAAGAATTTTATTATTTTGGAAATACGTTTCAATAGAAATCCAAACTTTTTTATATGACATATCCGGTTCAATACTTAACAGGATAAATTTGACCAATTAATTCGTTTTGGATAAAAAACTACCTATTTACAAAAAAGAAAACCTGTCGACGCCGTGTTGAAATTGTGATAAAAATAGTCTATTTTTTATAATCTATGTATTTATTATTTGCTATTTTTGCAAATTGAGGTCTATCCTGGAATGAAAGATAGAATCGTCTAGTTACAAAGGGTCCATTTCAAGAAAACATAAACTACATGAAAGTCCATTGACAAATTAAAGCAGTACTATAAAAATGAAATTGACTTAAAATAACAAAAACCAACTAAGTAATATATAATTATTATGAATATGAAACATTTCAATTAATGAAGAAAAAAGGATTTGCAAATCGAAACGGAAATGGTTCAAAAAAGCATGTATTGAATTAATCTCGACGATTGAATAAAAACGGGTTATTATGATTTCAAACAAGCCGCTATGGTGAAATTGGTAGACACGCTGCTCTTAGGAAGCAGTGCGAGAGCATCTCGGTTCGAGTCCGAGTGGCGGCATGGCATCTTAAAATTCTCAAAAAATTTCAATAGCAATAGTCCTATAACCTATAATAAATAATGAAAATGAAATAATTTTTTTCTGATTTCCATTTCATAATTTGTAATTGAGGGATTTCTTTTTTTTTTTTTAATATATATTTTATATGATATTTTCTACTTTAGAGCATATTTTAACTCATATTTCTTTTTCAACGGTTTCCGTTGTAATTACACTCCATTTGATAACTTTATTAGTTAATGAAATTGTAGGACTATCTAATTCATTAGAAAAAGGCATGATAGTTACTTTTGTCTGTATAACAGGATTATTAGTGACTCGTTGGGTTTATTGGAAGCATTTCCCATTAAGTGATCTATATGAATCATTAATCTTCCTTTCCTGGAGTTTCTACCTTATTCATATGATTCCATAT